AGTATATGAATCAATTTCTATCCAAATAAAATCCTTTATTTGATTTGGATAGAATAACAAAGTAGTATATGAATCAATCCAAATTTTTGTGTGTACTAGATTCAAATAACTGGCATAATTCTGATTTTTTGATTTTTCCTGATCGGAAAAATCATCCATGAAAAAGAAAAAAGATAGAAAAATTTTGTTATTTATGGTCAAAAATTCATTCACTCCTATTATTGCACAAGAAGAAAACAAGGGTTCTGTTGAATTTCAAGTATTCAGTTTCACCAATAAGATACAGAGGCTTACTTCCCATTTAGAATTGCACAAAAAAGATTTTTTATCGGAAAGGGGTCTACGAAAAATTCTGGGAAAACGTCAACGGTTGCTGACTTATTTGTCAAAGAAAAATCGAGTACGTTATAATCAATTAATTGATCAGTTGAATATTCGAGAGCCAAAAACTCGTTAATTTCATCGTTTGAATTTTTTTGATTTTAGTAGTATTCGATTTTTCATTTTGATGAGCCTCACTTTGAGGAATTCATGGAATAATGAATTCAGGAAGAAAAGATATGACTGTACCGGTTACAAGAAAAGATCTTATGATAGTCAATATGGGTCCTCACCACCCATCAATGCATGGTGTTCTTCGACTGATCCTTACTCTCGATGGTGAAGATGTTATTGATTGTGAACCCATATTGGGCTATTTACACAGAGGAATGGAAAAAATAGCGGAAAACCGAACAATTATACAATATCTACCTTATGTCACACGGTGGGATTATTTAGCTACTATGTTCACAGAGGCAATAACGGTAAATGCACCAGAAAAATTGGAAAATGTTCAAGTACCTCAAAGAGCTAGCTATATCCGAGTTATTATGCTGGAATTGAGCCGTATAGCTTCTCATTTGTTATGGCTTGGACCTTTTATGGCAGATATCGGTGCACAGACTCCTTTCTTCTATATTTTCAGAGAGAGAGAATTGATATACAATCTATTCGAAGCCGCCACAGGTATGCGAATGATGCATAATTATTTTCGCATCGGGGGGGTAGCTGCTGATCTACCTTATGGATGGATAGAGAAATGTTTCGATTTCTGCGATTATTTCTTAACAGGAGTTGTTGAATATCAAAAACTGATTACACGGAATCCCATTTTTTTGGAACGAGTGGAAGGAGTGGGCATTATTGGTGGAGAAGAAGCAGTAAATTGGGGTTTATCCGGGCCAATGTTACGAGCTTCTGGAATCCAATGGGATCTTCGTAAAGTTGATAATTATGAGTGTTACAATGAATTTGATTGGGAAATCCAATGGCAAAAAGAAGGAGATTCATTAGCTCGTTATTTAGTACGAATCGGTGAAATGAGAGAATCCATAAAAATGATTCAACAGGCTCTAGAGGGAATTCCTGGAGGACCCTATGAGAGTTTAGAAGTCCGACGCTTTGATAGAGCAAAGAATTCCGAATGGAATGATTTTGCATATAGATTTATAAGTAAAAAACCTTCACCCAATTTTGAATTGTCGAAACAAGAACTTTATGTGAGAGTGGAAGCCCCAAAAGGGGAATTAGGGATTTATTTGATAGGAGATAATAGTGTTTTCCCCTGGAGATGGAAAATTCGTCCACCCGGTTTTATCAATTTGCAAATTCTTCCTCAGCTAGTTAAAACAATGAAATTGGCTGATATCATGACGATATTAGGTAGTATAGATATCATTATGGGAGAAGTTGATCGTTGAAATGATAATTGATACGACAGAAGTACAAACTATCAATTCTTTCTCTACATTGGGATTTTTCAAAGAAGTCTATGGACTGATATGGATTGTACCTATTTTGACCCTGATATTGGGAATCACAATAGGGGTACTAGTAATTGTTTGGTTAGAAAGAGAAATATCTGCAGCGATCCAACAGCGTATTGGGCCTGAATATGCTGGTCCGTTGGGAATTCTTCAAGCTATAGCAGATGGGGCTAAATTACTTTTGAAAGAAGACCTCCTCCCATCTCGAGGAGATATTCGTCTGTTTAGTGTCGGACCGTCTATAGCAGTCATATCAGTTCTACTAAGCTATTTAGTAATTCCTTTTGAGTATCGTCTTGTTTTAGCTGATCTCGGTATAGGTGTTTTTTTATGGATCGCCATTTCAAGTATTGCTCCTATTGGTCTTCTTATGTCAGGATATGGATCGAATAATAAATATTCCTTTTCAGGTGGTCTACGAGCTGCTGCTCAATCTATTAGTTATGAAATACCACTAACTCTATGTGTATTATCAATATCTCTACGTGTGATTCGTTGGAATATGAACTTTTACCTCTTTTTCTTCTAGAAATCAAAGAACAAAAAGAGGTTCAATGTATTGAATAGATATTCTCATTTTTTTATTCAGCATTCGGGTTTATGAGTTAAACCAGATAGTTATATGAGTGAAACAAAACAGCTTATCAATTTGTAGTAAGAAGAAAAAATCTCATTCCCTATGTACAAGAATCAAGTTGAAGTAAACATAAGCAGCGTAAACTGTTTACCCCAAGATTCCGATTTTTGGATTAGTCATCATATCTTGAAGCGGGTGCAAACAAAAGATCAACTGTATGGAGTTTCTACTACTTTCTTTTATTTATTACTATACCGGCGATCAATCAAAAGTCAGTGCACAGTTAGGAACACCAAGGTACACAAAAGATTAGTAATCGAGATAATGTAAGGTATCAAAAAAGAGGTTTTTCCACATCAAACGAATCATAATAAGGACTTGAAATTAGTAGAAATGATCAAGTAGTACTTCCCTACGATTCCGATCTAGAGTATGCTCCTATTCACTGATTAAAGAAATGACTATCAAGAACGAATTAATCCTTTATTTTTTTTTTGAAGTACCCTCCCCTGAGATAGAAGAAGAGGAAAAAAGAAATGGAATGCCATATATGGGATGAATAATAAAAAAAAATCTTTCTATATTCTTTCTTCCATATTCATACATATACAATTCTTATCATGATTCATGAACTAATGCCTAATTCTTTCTATTTATTGATAGAACGAGTATTTTATTGAAAAATTCAGTTATTACCGAACAAAGAGAGATTCTCATTATAAAGGATAAGATCCATTCGGAAGCAACTTTTTGATTATTCTAGCAGACAGAATTCCATTGGTCTAATTTGGGACTATCTTTATTCTGTCTACCCCCAAAGAAAGATGCCGATAATACCGAACTAGTCCTTACATTTTTTGTGGCCATAGAGGAGCCGTATGAAGCTGAAGTTTCATGTACGGTTTTGAAATAGCGATGAAAACAGTCATGTTATTTTCGACTATGATTATCTAACAGTTCAAGTACAGTTGATATAGTTGAAGCACAGTCCAAATATGGTTTTTGGGGGTGGAATCTGTGGCGTCAGCCTATAGGCTTTCTAGTTTTTCTAATTTCTTCTCTAGCCGAATGTGAGAGATTGCCCTTTGATTTACCAGAAGCAGAGGAAGAATTAGTAGCAGGTTATCAAACCGAATATTCGGGTATCAAATATGCTCTCTTTTATCTTGCTTCTTACCTAAATCTATTAGTTTCTTCATTATTTGTCACAATTCTTTACTTAGGTGGGTGGAATTTCTCTATTCCGTACATATCCATTCCTGAACTTTTTAGAATAAAGAAAATGGCTGGAATTTTTGGAATGACAATTGGTATCTTTATTACATTAGCTAAGGCTTATTTGTTTCTCTTCATTTCTATCACAACAAGATGGACTTTACCTAGGATGAGAATAGACCAGTTATTAAATCTTGGATGGAAATTTCTTTTACCTATTTCTCTAGGTAATCTGTTATTAACAACTTCTTCTCAACTTGTCTCATTATAAATAACAGAATACGATAACAAGATTCTCGATTCATAATCTCTCTCAAACAAGAGAAAGAAACTTCCATTTTCTCATTGATATTTACAATATGTTCCCTATGGTAACTGGGTTCATGAATTATGGTCAACAAACAATACGAGCTGCAAGATACATTGGTCAAAGTTTCATAATTACCTTATCCCACACAAATCGTTTACCTGTCACTATTCAATATCCTTATGAAAAATCGATCATGTCAGAGCGTTTCCGGGGTCGAATCCACTTTGAATTTGATAAGTGTATTGCTTGTGAAGTATGTGTTCGTGTATGCCCGATAGATCTACCCCTTGTTGATTGGAGATTGGAAAGAGATATTAAAAAGAAACAATTGCTTAATTATAGTATTGATTTCGGGGTTTGTATATTTTGTGGTAATTGTGTCGAGTATTGTCCAACAAACTGTTTATCAATGACTGAAGAATATGAACTTTCTACTTATGATCGTCATGAATTGAATTTTAATCAAATTGCTTTGGGTCGGTTACCAATCTCAATAATTGGAGATTACACAATTCAAACTCTTATGAATTCGACTCAAATCCAAATAGATAAAGAGAATTCCTTTGATTCAAGAACGATTACTAATTACTAAGATTTTTTTTGGTTAGTCAGTAACTACAAAGAAAACTCATAACTATTGATTGTCGGAAATCACTCTTTGATTGAAACTTAGAATTTATTTTTCGTGATGGGATGATTTCGAAATATACAATTTGAACCACTATTCAAACTAGTCTTTTTTGGGATAAAAATTCTATTTACATTAATCCATATTTCCTTTTCATTCTATGACAAATGTATTATAAACTATATTTTATACAAGAAGAAAATAGGGTAACCCCCTTTCCTGGACCTTTTAGTACAGTCATGATATATTTCAATTTCTTTCTTTTTTTTACATAATGGATTTACCTCAACCAATACATGATATTCTTGTGGTATTTCTGGGATCAGTTCTTGTATTAGGGAGTCTGGGGGTAGTATTACTTACCAATCCAATTTATTCTGCCTTTTCGTTGGGATTTGTTCTTATTTCTATATCTTTATTCTATATTTCATTGAACTCCTATTTTGTAGCTGCCGCACAGCTCCTTATTTATGTCGGAGCCATAAATGTATTGATCTTATTTGCTGTAATGTTCATGAATGCTTCAGAATATTCCAAAGATTCCTATCTTTGGACCATTGGAGATGGGGCTACTTCAATGGTTTGTACAACTATTCTTTTTTCACTAATGACTACTATCCCAGATACATCATGGTATGGGATTCTTTGGACTACAAGATCAAACCAAATTATAGAACAGGACCTCATAAATAATGTTCAACAAATTGGGATTCATTTAGCAACAGATTTTTTTCTTCCCTTTGAACTCATTTCTATAATTCTTTTAGTTTCCTTGATAGGTGCAATTACTATGGCTCGACAATAAGAAATACTTAAGAATGATTCCAAATTTTAAGATTTAATAAAAATTAAAAAAATCCAAATTTTTTGTCCCTTTTTATCTATTTCTTTTTACCTATTTAATAATTTATTAAATTTATAATTTAAAAATTAGTAAAAAACGTGGATTCGAGAAATCAAAATATATTTATCTATCCTATTTGAATCGAATATTCTCTCTTTTTACGATTTTAATAATATAAAAGTATAGAAATTTTTATTCAACTTAAAGTTTTCTTTTTTATTGTCTGATTTTTTTATTTTTTACATTACTCTTGAACTTCAAATATTTAAAATATTATAGTAAAGATAAAAATTGGTGAATCCTTTTTCCAAAAAAGGAAAAAATATCAATTAACAATTCAAATTCTTCTTAATACTTATGGAACTTTTATATCAATACGCATGGATAATACCCTTTCTTTCACTTCCAGTTCCCATAATAATAGGGCTGGGACTTTTGCTTTTTTCCACAGCTACAAATAATATTCGTCGTATATGGACTTTTCCAAGTATTTTCTTAATAATAATAACTATGATATTTTCCTTAAATCTTTCTATTCAACAAATAAACGGGAGTTTGATTTATCAATACCTATGGTCTTGGACCATTAATAAGGATTTTTCTTTAGAATTCGGATATTTGATTGATCCACTTACTTCAATTATGTTAGTACTAATTACTACTGTTGGAATCACAGTTCTTATTTACAGTGACAATTATATGTCTCATGATAAAGGATATTTGAGATTTTTTGCTTATTTAAATCTTTTCAATGCTTCTATGCTGGGATTAGTTACAAGTTCCAATTTGATACAAATTTATATTTTTTGGGAAATTGTAGGAATGTTTTCCTATTTACTAATAGGATTTTGGTTTACACGACCTCTCGCTGCAAATGCTTGCCAAAAAGCTTTTGTAACTAATCGTATAGGTGATTTTGGTTTATTATTAGGAATTTTAGGTTTTTATTGGATAATTGGTAGTTTCGAATTTCGAGATTTATTTGAAATAACCACAAGTTTCATCCAAAAAAATGGAGTAAATTCTTTATTTACTACTTTATGTGCCTTTTCATTATTTGTTGGTGCGATTGCTAAATCGGCACAATTCCCTCTTCACATATGGTTACCTGATGCCATGGAAGGACCTACTCCTATTTCTGCTCTTATACACGCTGCTACCATGGTAGCAGCGGGGATTTTTCTTGTAGCTCGATTGCTTCCCCTTTTTTTAATAACACCTTATATAATGCATATTATTTCTTTAATAGGTTTAATAACTTTATTTTTAGGAGCTACTTTAGCTCTTGCTCAAAACGATATTAAAAGAAGTTTAGCTTATTCTACAATGTCTCAATTAGGTTATATTATACTAGCTTTAGGTATAGGCTCGTCTCGAGCTGCTTTATTTCATTTGATCACTCATGCTTACTCTAAGGCTTTATTATTTTTAGGATCTGGCTCTATTATTCATTCAATGGAACCTGTTGTTGGATATTCACCTGATAAAAATCAAAATATGGTTCTTATGGGTGGTTTAACTAACTATATTCCAATTACAAGAACTGCCTTTTTATTGGGTACACTCTCTCTTTGCGGTATTCCACCCTTTGCCTGTTTTTGGTCTAAAGATGAAATTCTTAGTGATAGTTGGTTACATTTTCCAATTTTCGGAATAATAGCTTACTTCACAGCAGGATTAACAGCATTTTATATGTTTCGAGTATATTTACTTACTTTTGATGGATATTTGCGTATTCATTTTCAAGGTTATAGTGGTACTAAAACAAATTTGTTTTATTCAATATCTCTATGGGGTAAAAGCACATCCAAGAGATCAAATACCAATAATTTGTCCCTATCAACAATAAATAAAAAAGTTTCCTTTTTCTCAAAAGAAAAAAAGAATAATGTAAGAAATAGGATATACTGCTTTAATATTTTTTTTGCAAATAAATATACTTCTAAATATCCTCATGAATCAGATAATACTATGTTAATTCCTCTTCTCCTATTAATTTTTTTTACTGTCTTCATTGGTTCAATAGGAATTCGCTTTGATGGAAGAGGACTAGATCTTGATTTATTATCAAGATGGTTAACTTTATCAAAAAATACTTTTATCGAAAGTTCAAATCCAAATCTATTTTTATATGAATTTTTTAAAAATTCAATTTTTTCAGTAAGTATAGCAATGTTTGGATTATGTATAGCATTCATTTTTTATGGATCTATAAATTCCTTTTTTCCCAATTTATTTCTTATTAATTTATTTTTAAAAAGAGGTGTCAAAAGAAATTTCTTAGACCAAATACAAAATGCAATATACAATTGGTCATATAATCGCGGTTATATAGATATTCTTTTTACAATTATTTTTACATTGGGTATAAGAAGATTAAGTAAATTCACTGAATTTTTTGATAGACATATAATTGATGGGATTCTAAATGGAATTGGTGTTACAAGTTTTTTTATAGGAGAAGGAATTAGATTTATAGGAAATGGTAGAGTCTCATCTTATTTATTCTTTTATTTATTTTTTGTATCATTGTTTTTATTGGTTTTCCTTTTTTTTTAACTCATATACACATATTAACACTCAAAAATTTTATAATTTAAAATAAATAAATTCATTATATATAAATGAAACACATATTGAAAATATATATTGAAGACATATATGAAAAAAAATATATATATTATAAATGTATAAGTAAAGCTTCCCTGTATTTCAATACGTAACTAAATATTTTATAATTCTATTAAATTAATGTAGTGTATTTATATACTACATAACTAAAACTTTCTAAAGAATTTAGAAATATTTCTTTTATTACATAAAGAATTTTATATTCACTTAGAGATTGAATTAGATGACAATACAATATAAGATCAAATGATTAATCCAGTTACTTAAAAAAAAAAGAAGGAATATTACTATTTTCCTTTTACTATAAAATAAGTAAAATCAATGGAAATCGGGTCATCATTAAAACAACGAACGATTATTCTCCCGTTACATTAATTAACGTATTTTTTAATTACAAATACAATAGAAGATTCGAATCTTTTCGACCTCTCGTATAGATCAATGATGATCGATCTATATTGTTTTAATGCAATAATAAAACATATTATTGCAATATAAAAAAAGCTCGACCATTTTATCTTTTTTTATAAAAAAAAAGAAGATTATAGTATGATCAACATAAATCATACTGTAAGGCAACATTTTTTTGCTGCAGGATTGACTTAATTTAAGTCAAAATCTACGACTCTGATGACTTTTATAGTCAAATTATATATGCAAATATTGACCTACTTACTTAATTTTAATTTTATAGAAGTAGTAAAAATGGACCTATTTATTTTTATTATATATGGGACTCAGAATCATCTCTAAGTTGGAAAGAAGAACGGATTTTATTGGAAAAAAACAATCTAAAAAACGATTTATTTCATTCTGAAAAATCGTACATTATATATATAATGGTTCAAAGATGGGTAGATAGTTTAATTTCTATTACAAAGAAATACTGAAGATAGTATTTTCCTCTATTGTGTGCAAAGAATCTATACAAAAATGAAATACTTTTTTCAAGGAATTAGACTCATTCTCTTCGATTCCTTTTTTGAATGACAAAAGTGATAAAGATAACAATAATTCAGATTGGAAAGAGCTGCTTTTAAGGTAAACCTCTCATTCTTAAATTCCTTTATTACAAGATAAAGGAATTTTTAAAATCGAATGATTTACTTAAAAATTCGAAAAAAACCATTTTGGAACTTTATTTTAGGCATTTTTATAAAAGATTCTCAAAATATTGTCCTAATACGTTTAAGACAAGTATTAATATAGATCAAGTATTAATATAGGTAATAATATTAATATAGGTAATGATAATTACCTTTTTATTTTGTAAGGTTTTCTGGTATTTTTTTTTTTTTAGGATGAAAAAATTCTTTTTTTGGGATACTAAAGAATTTTTCGGTATCCCAAATATAAATATTTAAATTGGTGAATTTAAAAATGAACTTTTTTTTCAATCCAAAATGGTTGGTTTAGAAGAAAAAAATCAATGAATTTTATATCCTCTTTCATTAGAACATAGAAAATTTTCTGAAAAATATCTATTATTTAATAGATATTATATATTAAATAAAATATATATATAATTCAACTATATAGAAATCTGAATGAACCATAACTATGTAAACCTATTCCTAAAAGATTTATACCAAAGTAACATATCCAAATAATAAGAAATCCGATAGAAGCTATAAACGCAGAATTTTTACCTTTCCAATTTTGATGCATTCTAGTATGCAAATAAATTGCAAATATTGTCCAAGTTATAAATGCCCAAATTTCTTTGGGATCCCAATTCCAATAGGATCCCCAAGCTTCATTAGCCCATACCGCCCCACAAAGAATACCCAAAGTTAAAACGATAAATCCAAAAGCAATTACACGATAACTCCAATAATCCAAACGCTCAAAAAATTCATATTTATAATAATTTGCAGATAAAGAAAAGGAGTTCTTTTTCAAAAGATTTATCTTTTCTTTCCAATAGTGAATTTGATCATTTGGAACAGAAGGACTTAATTTCTCAATTACAAAAGAATCAATTTTTTTTTGACACGTTTGACATGTAAGAATTAAAAGAGCAACTGACAATAAAGATCCACATAAGAGAGCTGCATAACTCAACAGCATCATACTCACATGCATTATTAGCCACTGAGATTGCAGTGCAGGTACTAATATTGTGGATTTATGCATTTCTGATGAGAGACAGACACCTGATGTCGCAAAAGCTTGAATAAAAACGGTACTTGGTGTAATTATTGAGTTCAACTCATAATTATGGTTCCGAGTCTTCGGAACCATATGAATAAGACAGAAACTACATGAAAGGAAGAATAAAGACTCATATAAATTACTTAACGGAAAGTGTCCTGAATAAATCCAACGAAAAATTAAAAATCCGATTGTAGAGAAAAAAGCAATAATTATCCCTTTCTTTAAAGAATTACGTAATTCAAAAATTTCATCAAATAATAAGGTAATCAAGTTAATTATAATGACAATTGAAATAATTGAAAAAGAGATATGATTTAATATAGATTCTACAGTTATAAATATCATAAAAAAATTTTCCTTACAGAATTTTTAAATTTTAAATATATATTTTAACATTTTTATAGCCATGCCGCCACTCGGACTCGAACCGAGATACGTTAAGTACTGCTTCCTAAGAGCAGCGTGTCTACCAATTTCACCATGGCGGCTTATTTTAAATAATAAGCCAATTCAAGATAAATCGTCAAGATTCTTAAATTCTATTTGAAACAAGAAATTTTGGAATTTATAAAGAAAAAAGATTTTTTTTTATAATATTTTTCCTCAATGACAAAATCTTGTTTTTTTTTATGAAACTTACCATTTTTTATTTTTTTCTCATTCATCTCACTTTCAGTATCAAGAATGATAAGAAGAAAAATCTTTCATTTTTTTTCTCACAAATAAAAGAAGAAAAATTTAGTTTTTTTACTAATAAAAAAAAAATTATAATAATTATTATTATTAGAAAAAAAATGCAAAGTTTTTATCATTACTATTTTTGGTAATGATTTACTACATAGTAAATGTACTATATACTTTATATATATTTATAAATTTTTATAAATACATATATTATATATTATTTAGACAGTATATAAATAGGGAATATATATATATTTATATATATATAAATCTCAAATTGAGTTTAAATTCTATTTGACTTTTTAGACTTTTCAGAAAAAAATTTTCTCTCTAGTGTGAAAAGTTAATTAATAAATGAAAAGTTACTTAATTAAGTAACTGACACCCTAAAATATTTATTTTAGAACCACAAATTCTATAGAATTTGTAGTTCTAATTATTAAAGTCTAATCTTCATTAAAATTTTACTAACTCAATAAAAAAAAGTAATTAAAAAAAAAATAAGAATTTAGATTTATTCCTTATGAATTGCTTATTTCAAAGCTAATTTTTGAATAGCATTTTCAACTATCTATAACATTTTAATTTATATCTACGACAGGAATATTTTTTTGTAGAAATACACAAAAACCAAAAGCTCTTTTATTTGGTTTTTTTTTTACAAAACTTTTGGAATTTCCAATAGAAAGTGATTTTATTAAAGATGACACTTTTACTAGAGTAAAATATCCTTTTTTTCTCCAAATATTTTTACGAATACGTTTTTTTGACACAGAAGTGCGTTTTTTTGGAACAGCCATTAAAAGAAATTTTTTTTTTTTTATGTGAAAGACATTTTTTTTTTGAAAAAAAAAAAGAATTATTTATCCTATTTTTTAAGTTTAATAGGATACCAAAAAAGATTATCATTATGACACTTGACTTATTTTATAAGAGATCTCGCATTCTTGGAAATTAAAGAATAGTAATTAAGAAAAGGATTCGAATCCTTCCTTATTTAAATTTTTGAATGAAAAATGTCTTAAGTAACTGCTTCAATTTAGTAATTGAAGCAATGTTTCGTTGAAAAAAAACAAAACATTGGTGGGGAGACGGGATTTGAACCCGTGACTTCGAGATTATGAGCCTCATGAGCTACCAGACTGCTCTGCTTCTTCACATACAATGATCATCCTCTCAAAAAAAGAATGACTCTTGCATCTAATGTATTAGATTATAATACATATCTATATAAATACATATTCATCCATATAATATAAAAGTCAAAAGAATTCTTGAAAAAAAAAGAGGATTTATAAAAGGTTCAAAAAAAATCATTTTGAAATTTATTAGAAGACAGAAATATATAATAGTCAACTGAATTCTGAAAAAAAATCATAACTCTTGGTTTTATTATAATAAAATAAAAATATAAAAATCAAATGAATTCTTTAAAAAAAAAAAGAGGATTTTATCAGAATTAGCAAAAAATTAAAAAGGATTCATTTCATATAGTAAAAAAAAAAAACAAAAAAATTTTCTCTAACGTTCTACATTTCGATATTTCGATTATTGAAATTTCAAAAATTTCTTTTTTTTTTTTTAGATTTAATATAAAAAACCAAAATTAGTTTAAAAATAAAGATCTTATTTTCAATTTATCAATTGAAAATAAAAGAAAAATAGTCATGATTATAATATATAGCTGTAAGAAAAAGGATCAAAAATATTCTTTAAGTATTTCTTTTTTGAAAACCGAAAAATTTTCAATTATAGATATAGAGAATCTATAGAAAAAGAAAAGAAAAAAAGCCCACTATCGGAGTTGAACCGATGACCATCGCATTACAAATGCGATGCTCTAACCTCTGAGCTAAGTGGGCTTACATAAGAAAAGAACTGTCGAAATTCAAAAAATCTCAGATCTGAATTTAGATATTCAGAAAAAAAGATTTTTTTTCCAATTTAATGAAAACTTTTTTTTTAGTTTTTTATATTTTTTTTTCAAAATATCAACATCTATCTGATTAAAATTTCATTATGAAATAAAATGAAAAAATTTTTTACCTAATTTATTAAATTGTTAAAATTTCATTTTAATTTTAATATAGACAGATAGAGGCGTTTTTTTTATTTTCTAAAAAATAGATAAAACATTATCCATTATAATATTGAGATAAAATAGTTTGCACTCTCTCAATTGATAATGAAAAAACAAAATCAGGATAAATACCAATTCCTATGATTGGTAAAAAAAGACAGATTGAAAGAAAGAGTTCTCGTGATCCAGAATCCGAATCAAAAAAATTCGAGTTTGAAACATGAAATAACTTGTAACCGTAGAACATCTGACGCAATATAGATAACAAATAAATAGGAGTTAATATTATTCCAACAGTCATTACGAAAGTAATTATGATTTTTGGTATTAAAAGATATTTATTACTAGTAATAAATCCTAGAAATATTACAAATTCTGCAACAAAACCACTCAGTCCTGGTAATGCAAGAGAAGCCATAGAAAAACTGCTGAACAAAGCAAACATTTTAGGCATTAAGATGGAAAGCGCTCCCATTTCTTCAAGATATACAAAACGAATTCTATCACAACTCGTCCCTACCAAGAAAAAAAAGGCAGCACCAATAAATCCATGAGAAAGCATTTGTAAAATAGCTCCATTTAGTCCCATGTCGGTTATAGAACTAATTCCTATAGCTATAAAACCCATGTGAGATATAGAAGAATATGCTATTCTTTTTTTTAAATTACGTTGACCAAAAGAAGTTGAAGCTCCATAAATAATTTGGATTGTTCCTATTATTATCAACCAAGGAGAAAATATAGAATGAGCATGAGGTAATAATTCCATATTAATTCGAATTAATCCATATGCTCCCATTTTTAATAAAATTCCAGCTAAAAGCATACATGTACTATAATGTGCTTCTCCGTGAGTATCTGGTAACCATGTATGCAGCGGTATAATTGGTAATTTGATAGCAAATGCAATAAGAAACCCGATATAAAATGTTATTTCTAACATAATAGGATATGATTTATTAATTAATAAATCAAAATCTAGTACTGGTTTGTTAGAAGCATACAAACCCATACCAAGAACTCCAATTAACAAAAAGATAGATCCTCCTGCTGTATATAAAATGAATTTAGTAGCCGAGTAAAGACGTTTCTTACCTCCCCACAAGGATAAAAGTAAATAAACGGGAATTAATTCTAGTTCCCACATGATAAAGAAAAGTAAAAGGTTTTGAGAAAAAAATAATCCCATTTGACCACTATACATTGCTAACAATAGAAAATAAAACAATTGACAATTTCGAGTAATTGGCCAAGCTGCTAAACTCGCTAAAGTAGTAATAAAACCTGTCAGTAAAATAGGTTCTATGGAAAGCCCATCGACTCCCAATCTCCAGTGGAAATCAAAAATATCTATCCATTTCAAATTTTCCTTAAGTTGAATTAATTTAATATCAAATTGGAAATAATAACAAAATACATAAGCTGTTAGAATAAGCTCTAACAAACATATATATAGAGTAAACCATCGATATACCTTGTTTCCTTTATGAGGAAAAAAGAAAATAAAAGAACCTGCGAATATGGGAAAAACAACAAGTATTGTTAACCAAGGAAAATAATTCATGAATGATAAGAACGAGATATGTTTTGACCAGAGAAACCCGTACTCAATATTATAGCTTTGATCGAGTACGGATTTTTTCGGTAAATAGGAATCAAAAGATTCAGATGGAACTTTTTTTAACCTATCAATAAGCTAGAGCCATGCTACGAGTTGTTTCAGACCCTAGATAAACACGGACACTTAAAAAATCTGTCGGGCAGGCAGATTCACATCTTTTACAACCTACACAATCTTCTGTTCTTGGTGCGGAAGCAATTTGCTTGGCTTTACATCCATCCCAAGAAATCATTTCCAATACATCTGTAGGACAAGCTCGTACACATTGAGTACACCCTATACAGGTATCATAAATTTTTACTGAATGTGACATTGAATTTTTAAATTTTAATTTTGGAAATTAAAAATTTTCGATCTGGTCAAAAATAAAGGAATCAATGATATTATAGACACCAGATGAAGCAGTGGCTTATTAAAAATTGAACAATAAATAAAATGAAAAAATTATTATCCTATATATTATCGTATTAAAAAAAAAAGTCAAAGGATTAAGAATTTGATCTCAACATACCAGATGAATTATACATACTAATACACACTAAATGCGAATTTTTCACGAATTGGTTTTTCTTTTTTCACTGAGAATATATTGAATTGAAAAAAAGAAAATGAATAAAGTATTGAAATTAGGCTTTTTTTAATGGTTTATCTCTGTAATAAGAAGAATTAGTTATTTAAAAAATTTGATTGATTGATACTAGTTGATTTTCTGTTACGATAAATGGATGAAACAATTGCTAATCCGATAGCTGCTTCGGCAGCTGCAATAGCTATAACAAAAATGGATAAAATGTCGCCTTTTAATTGTCGATTATCGATCATATTAGAAAAAGTTATGAGATTTATATTAACAGAATTTAATATAAGTTCAATACACATAAGCGCTTTGACCATGTTTCGACTTGTAATTAATCCGTAGAGACCAATAGAAAATAAATAAACACTCAAAAAAAGTGTGTGTTCAAACATCATTGATTGACTCCTTTATTTTATTTTTAAATTTTTCTAAAAAAGAATATAATATATATATATGTGATGTAAATATTTTTTTAAATTTTTTAATATAATTAAAAATTATTCTTATACTACTATTTTATTTGTATTTATTTTGGTTTACTATTTTTTTTTAACTTTTTCTTTTTCTTAAAATTTTTTCTTATTTGGATTTTTTTAATTTTTATTAAATCTTAAAATTTGGAATCATTCTTAAGTATTTCTTATTGTCGAGCCATAGTAATTGCACCTATCAAGGAAACTAAAAGAATTATAGAAATGAGTTCAAAGGGAAGAAAAAAATCTGTTGCTAAATGAATCCCAATTTGTTGAACATTATTTATGAGGTCCTGTTCTATAATTTGGTTTGATCTTGTAGTCCAAAGAATCCCATACCATGATGTATCTGGGATAGTAGTCATTAGTGAAAAAAGAATAGTTGTACAAACCATTGAAGTAGCCCCATCTCCAATGGTCCAAAGATAGGAATCTTTGGAATATTCTGAAGCATTCATGAACATTACAGCAAATAAGATCAATACATTTATGGCTCCGACATAAATAAGGAGCTGTGCGGCAGCTACAAAATAGGAGTTCAATGAAATATAGAATAAAGATATAGAAATAAGAACAAATCCCAACGAAAAGGCAGAATAAATTGGATTGGTAAGTAATACTACCCCCAGACTCCCTAATACAAGAACTGATCCCAGAAATACCACAAGAATATCATGTATTGGTTGAGGTAAATCCATTATGTAAAAAAAAGAAAGAAATTGAAATATATCATGACTGTACTAAAAGGTCCAGGAAAGGGGGTTACCCTATTTTCTTCTTGTATAAAATATAGTTTATAATACATTTGTCATAGAATGAAAAGGAAATATGGATTAATGTAAATAGAATTTTTATCCCAAAAAAGACTAGTTTGAATAGTGGTTCAAATTGTATATTTCGAAATCATCCCATCACGAAAAATAAATTCTAAGTTTCAATCAAAGAGTGATTTCCGACAATCAATAGTTATGAGTTTTCTTTGTAGTTACTGACTAACCAAAAAAAATCTTAGTAATTAGTAATCGTTCTTGAATCAAAGGAATTCTCTTTATCTATTTGGATTTGAGTCGAATTCATAAGAGTTTGAATTGTGTAATCTCCAATTATTGAGATTGGTAACCGACCCAAAGCAATTTGATTAAAATTCAATTCATGACGATCATAAGTAGAAAGTTCATATTCTTCAGTCATTGATAAACAGTTTGTTGGACAATACTCGACACAATTACCACAAAATATACAAACCCCGAAATCAATACTATAATTAAGCAATTGTTTCTTTTTAATATCTCTTTCCAATCTCCAATCAACAAGGGGTAGATCTATCGGGCATACACGAACACATACTTCACAAGCAATACACTTATCAAATTCAAAGTGGATTCGACCCCGGAAACGCTCTGACATGATCGATTTTTCATAAGGATATTGAATAGTGACAGGTAAACGATTTGTGTGGGATAAGGTAATTATGAAACTTTGACCAATGTATCTTGCAGCTCGTATTGTTTGTTGACCATAATTCATGAACCCAGTTACCATAGGGAACATATTGTAAATATCAATGAGAAAATGGAAGTTTCTTTCTCTTGTTTGAGAGAGATTATGAATCGAGAATCTTGTTATCGTATTCTGTTATTTATAATGAGACAAGTTGAGAAGAAGTTGTTAATAACAGATTACCTAGAGAAATAGGTAAAAGAAATTTCCATCCAAGATTTAATAACTGGTCTATTCTCATCCTAGGTAAAGTCCATCTTGTTGTGATAGAAATGAAGAGAAACAAATAAGCCTTAGCTAATGTAATAAAGATACCAATTGTCATTCCAAAAATTCCAGCCATTTTCTTTATTCTAAAAAGTTCAGGAATGGATATGTACGGAATAGAGAAATTCCACCCACCTAAGTAAAGAATTGTGACAAATAATGAAGAAACTAATAGATTTAGGTAAGAAGCAAGATAAAAGAGAGCATATTTGATACCCGAATATTCGGTTTGATAACCTGCTACTAATTCTTCCTCTGCTTCTGGTAAATCAAAGGGCAATCTCTCACATTCGGCTAGAGAAGAAATTAGAAAAACTAGAAAGCCTATAGGCTGACGCCACAGATTCCACCCCCAAAAACCATATTTGGACTGTGCTTCAACTATATCAACTGTACTTGAACTGTTAGATAATCATAGTCGAAAATAACATGACTGTTTTCATCGCTATTTCAAAACCGTACATGAAACTTCAGCTTCATACGGCTCCTCTATGGCCACAAAAAATGTAAGGACTAGTTCGGTATTATCGGCATCTTTCTTTGGGGGTAGACAGAATAAAGATAGTCCCAAATTAGACCAATGGAATTCTGTCTGCTAGAATAATCAAAAAGTTGCTTCCGAATGGATCTTATCCTTTATAATGAGAATCTCTCTTTGTTCGGTAATAACTGAATTTTTCAATAAAATACTCGTTCTATCAATAAATAGAAAGAATTAGGCATTAGTTCATGAATCATGATAAGAATTGTATATGTATGAATATGGAAGAAAGAATATAGAAAGATTTTTTTTTATTATTCATCCCATATATGGCATTCCATTTCTTTTTTCCTCTTCTTCTATCTCAGGGGAGGGTACTTCAAAAAAAAAATAAAGGATTAATTCGTTCTTGATAGTCATTTCTTTAATCAGTGAATAGGAGCATACTCTAGATCGGAATCGTAGGGAAGTACTACTTGATCATTTCTACTAATTTCAAGTCCTTATTATGATTCGTTTGATGTGGAAAAACCTCTTTTTTGATACCTTACATTATCTCGATTACTAATCTTTTGTGTACCTTGGTGTTCCTAACTGTGCACTGACTTTTGATTGATCGCCGGTATAGTAATAAATAAAAGAAAGTAGTAGAAACTCCATACAGTTGATCTTTTGTTTGCACCCGCTTCAAGATATGATGACTAATCCAAAAATCGGAATCTTGGGGTAAACAGTTTACGCTGCTTATGTTTACTTCAACTTGATTCTTGTACATAGGGAATGAGATTTTTTCTTCTTACTACAAATTGATAAGCTGTTTTGTTTCACTCATATAACTATCTGGTTTAACTCATAAACCCGAATGCTGAATAAAAAAATGAGAATATCTATTCAATACATTGAACCTCTTTTTGTTCTTTGATTTCTAGAAGAAAAAGAGGTAAAAGTTCATATTCCAACGAATCACACGTAGAGATATTGATAATACACATAGAGTTAGTGGTATTTCATAACTAATAGATTGAGCAGCAGCTCGTAGACCACCTGAAAAGGAATATTTATTATTCGATCCATATCCTGACATAAGAAGACCAATAGGAGCAATACTTGAAATGGCGATCCATAAAAAAACACCTATACCGAGATCAGCTAAAACAAGACGATACTCAAAAGGAATTACTAAATAGCTTAGTAGAACTGATATGACTGCTATAGACGGTCCGACACTAAACAGACGAATATCTCCTCGAGATGGGAGGAGGTCTTCTTTCAAAAGTAATTTAGCCCCATCTGCTATAGCTTGAAGAATTCCCAACGGACCAGCATATTCAGGCCCAATACGCTGTTGGATCGCTGCAGATATTTCTCTTTCTAACCAAACAATTACTAGTACCCCTATTGTGATTCCCAATATCAGGGTCAAAATAGGTACAATCCATATCAGTCCATAGACTTCTTTGAAAAATCCCAATGTAGAGAAAGAATTGATAGTTTGTACTTCTGTCGTATCAATTATCATTTCAACGATCAACTTCTCCCATAATGATATCTATACTACCTAATATCGTCATGATATCAGCCAATTTCATTGTTTTAACTAGCTGAGGAAGAATTTGCAAATTGATAAAACCGGGTGGACGAATTTTCCATCTCCAGGGGAAAACACTATTATCTCCTATCAAATAAATCCCTAATTCCCCTTTTGGGGCTTCCACTCTCACATAAAGTTCTTGTTTCGACAATTCAAAATTGGGTGAAGGTTTTTTACTTATAAATCTATATGCAAAATCATTCCATTCGGAATTCTTTGCTCTATCAAAGCGTCGGACTTCTAAACTCTCATAGGGTCCTCCAGGAATTCCCTCTAGAGCCTGTTGAATCATTTTTATGGATTCTCTCATTTCACCGATTCGTACTAAATAACGAGCTAATGAATCTCCTTCTTTTTGCCATTGGATTTCCCAATCAAATTCATTGTAACACTCATAATTATCAACTTTACGAAGATCCCATTGGATTCCAGAAGCTCGTAACATTGGCCCGGATAAACCCCAATTTACTGCTTCTTCTCCACCAATAATGCCCACTCCTTCCACTCGTTCCAAAAAAATGGGATTCCGTGTAATCAGTTTTTGATATTCAACAACTCCTGTTAAGAAATAATCGCAGAAATCGAAACATTTCTCTATCCATCCATAAGGTAGATCAGCAGCTACCCCCCCGATGCGAAAATAATTATGCATCATTCGCATACCTGTGGCGGCTTCGAATAGATTGTATATCAATTCTCTCTCTCTGAAAATATAGAAGAAAGGAGTCTGTGCACCGATATCTGCCATAAAAGGTCCAAGCCATAACAAATGAGAAGCTATACGGCTCAATTCCAGCATAATAACTCGGATATAGCTAGCTCTTTGAGGTACTTGAACATTTTCCAATTTTTCTGGTGCATTTACCGTTATTGCCTCTGTGAACATAGTAGCTAAATAATCCCACCGTGTGACATAAGGTAGATATTGTATAATTGTTCGGTTTTCCGCTATTTTTTCCATTCCTCTGTGTAAATAGCCCAATATGGGTTCACAATCAATAACATCTTCACCATCGAGAGTAAGGATCAGTCGAAGAACACCATGCATTGATGGGTGGTGAGGACCCATATTGACTATCATAAGATCTTTTCTTGTAACCGGTACAGTCATATCTTTTCTTCCTGAATTCATTATTCCATGAATTCCTCAAAGTGAGGCTCATCAAAATGAAAAATCGAATACTACTAAAATCAAAAAAATTCAAACGATGAAATTAACGAGTTTTTGGCTCTCGAATATTCAACTGATCAATTAATTGATTATAACGTACTCGATTTTTCTTTGACAAATAAGTCAGCAACCGTTGACGTTTTCCCAGAATTTTTCGTAGACCCCTTTCCGATAAAAAATCTTTTTTGTGCAATTCTAAATGGGAAGTAAGCCTCTGTATCTTATTGGTGAAACTGAATACTTGAAATTCAACAGAACCCTTGTTTTCTTCTTGTGCAATAATAGGAGTGAATGAATTTTTGACCATAAATAACAAAATTTTTCTATCTTTTTTCTTTTTCATGGATGATTTTTCCGATCAGGAAAAATCAAAAAATCAGAATTATGCCAGTTATTTGAATCTAGTACACACAAAAATTTGGATTGATTCATATACTACTTTGTTATTCTATCCAAATCAAATAAAGGATTTTATTTGGATAGAAATTGATTCATATACTACTTTTCTACTTTTATTTTCATTATCCAATTTTATTTTAATTAATTTATTAATTATCCAATACCTCAGAAATTCTTTTCAGAAATTTCAGAATATTTGGAAAGGTAGATATTTGGATTTCTCGATATTTTATTTGAGAAAATAAAACCCCGGACCCAGTAATAAACTAATTCGCAACGAGAGCTCAAAGGGAGCTCATTCATTTGCGAATCCCTCTCTTCCCACTCGGATTCCGAAAATGGGAATGAATACCATGGGTCCAACTCCTCTGATGGATAAGGATCATCGATTGATCATTTGAAGGAAGTATCTCACTTTTTTTTTATACGTCGTAGTAAAGTCAGAACATAATATCCAGATATAGTTTTCAATAGTAGTATGATTTTTTTCAAAAGAATCAAAAGAACTCTGATTTTTACACGACAACTAGTGCATTCTGTAAAAGTTCTGACTCTTACATCTTTATTGTAAGCCATGAACCTCCTTTATATCTTTTTCTTTAAGTTCTATTCTCTAGAAGAGGTGGAATAGAATAAAGAATCTCTAGAAGAGGTGGAATCCTTTATATCTTTTGATTGGTTTACTTTTTATCTTTTGATTGGTTTAACTTAACTTTCCTATTTTCGGTTTTTGAATCGAAAAAGAAGAAAAAAATCAATAAGAATTCTTAACTAGTTATTACATTTCAAAAGATTTTTTTGAAATTCTTTATCTAGTTCATTACATTCACTTTGTATTTTTTTAAGTGTAAGTGAAGTAATAAAACATAGAATAAAAATGAAGGAATACAATTTCTTTCTAACTATCTAGTTTTATTCTAAACCCTCATAACTTACTTTTTTCAGTCTCTTCTTTTCGACTATGATTTCGTGTAGCTTACGCTAGACTTAGGTTTTCATTCAGATATCATTTGATTATTTCATTTATACTACTTAAACCATTTCAAAAGATTTTTTTGAAATTATCTAGTTAATAGCTAAAAAGCCTTCTTCCTTATTAAGAATATCCATTATTGTAGAACAGAATTTGATAAAAGAAGCTCTTTTGCAATAGAAACAAAGGTGGGGAAGGAGTTTAAGGCAAAGCCTTTATTTAATGAAATTCTTTATTCTTTCATTAAGAACTAATCCAATCTCCCCAAGTAGGATTCGAACCTACGACCAATCAGTTAACAGCCGACCGCTCTACCACTGAGCTACTGAGGAACAACGACAGATTCTACCTCTTAGAGTTCCACTTTTGTTCTCAATTCATAAACAATATAAGTCCCAAGCTTCCTTCGTAACTCCCGGAACTTCGTCGTAGTGTTCCCCTTCCATGTCTCATTTCATATATGGAAGATAGTATTCTCATATCATCAAGATTTTTCTATTATAATATATATGC